AGTGTACGAAATGAAATGTCACAATATTTTTTTTATACATGTTCAAGTGATGGAAAAGAAATAATATCTTTTACATATCCACCTAGTTTATCCACTTTTTCGGAAATGATAGAACAGAAAATTTCTTTGTACACGACAGAAAAATTTTCCCATGAAGACCTATATAATTATTGGGTTTCTACCAATGAGCAAAAAAAGTACAACTTGAGTAATGAATTAATAAGTCGAATAAAAACTCTAGAAAAAGAAAAAATATTTCTTACTCTAGATATACTCGAAAAAAGGACCAGATTATGCAATGATGAGAATGAGCAAGAATACTTGCCAAAAGCATATGATCCTTTTTTGAACGGACCATACCGTGGAACAATAAAAAAATTGTATTCACATACAATCATGAATGGTTTAATTACTTCTACAGAAAATTCAAAAGAAATAGTTTGGATAAATAAGATTCACGGACTCTTTTCTATTTCTAATAATTCTTCAGAATTTGAACATGAAAAGAATCTACTTGATGAGAAATCATCATTGAATTATATTGTTAATTCCTTAACCTCAATCAATGAATTATCTTTTGAGTCCATACCCAGTTTTCATTTGAAAATGGAAGAAGAAAAAAAAATGAATTCAGAAAGTAAAGCAAAATCTTTGAAATTGGTATTCGATATAATTACAACCGATGCAAATGATCAAACAAGAACTAAAGAAGAATCCATCGGAGAAGAATCCATTGGAGAAGAATCCATTGAAGAAGAAATCATTAAAAAGGTTCCTCGATGGTCATACAAATTAATTAATGAGTTAGAAGCACAGGAGCAAGAAAGGGACGAAGAAACCGAGGAACAAGCGAAGGAAGATCCTGAAATTCGTTCAAGAAAAGCCAAACAGGTGGTGATTTATACTGATAAAAAAAAGAATACCGATACTAATATTTGGAATAGCAATACTAATATTCGGAATACCAATACTAATATTGATGATAATATTGATGAAGAAGAAGAGGTAACTTTAATACGTTACTCCCAACAACCTGATTTTCGTCGGGCTATAATCAAAGGATCCATGCGTGCTCAAAGACGTAAAACAATTATTTGGGAACTATTTCAAGCAAATCCTCGTTCCCCGCTTTTTTTGGATCGAGAAGACAAACTACTTTTTTTTTCTTTTTTTGATATCTATCTCTATCAAATGATTAATCTAAATTTTAGGAATTCTGTGGGGAGAAAACCAGAATTACAAATTTCAAATTTTGAAGAGGAAGAGTCAAAAACTAGGGATAAAAAAAACAAGGAGAAAGAAGAGGAAAATGAACGAATAATAATATCAGAAACTTGGGATAGCTTTATATTTGCTCAAGCAATAAGAGGTTTGATGCTAGTAACCCAATCTTTTCTTAGAAAATATATTGTATTGCTTTCATTGATAATAGCTAAAAATATTGGACGTATGTTATTATTCCAATTACCCGAGTGGTATGAGGATTTGAAGGAATGGAATAGAGAAATGCATGTTAAATGCACTTATAATGGTGTTCAACTATCAGAAACAGAATTTCCAAAAGATTGGTTAACGGATGGTATTCAGATAAAGATTCTATATCCTTTCCGTTTAAAACCTTGGCGAAGATCTAAAATACAATCTGATCATAAGGATCTAATGAAAAAAAAAGGAAAAAAAGAAAATTTTTGTTTTTTAACAATTTGGGGAATGGAAACAGAACTCCCTTTTGGTTCTCCCCGAAAAAAACCTTCTTTTTTTGAACCCATATATAAAGAACTCGAAAAAAAAATTAGAAAAGTGAAAAATATTTTTTTTCTAGCTTTAAAAGTTGCAAAAGAAAAAAAAAAAGAGAAAAAAGAAAATAATAAGATTATTCCCGAATCGACCATTCGAATTCAATCCATGAATTGGACAAATCATTTACTCATAGAAAATCAAATGAAAGATCTTGCTGATAAAACAATCACAATCAGGAATCAAATAGAAGGAATCACAAAAGACAAGAAGAAAATAGTTCCATCCTATGATGATAAAAGATCGGAATTACGAAAACATACTTGGCAGATATTGAAAAGAAAAAGTACCCGATTAATACGCAAATCACATTATTTTATGAAATCCTTCATTGAAAAAATATACATGGATATCTTGTTATGTATGGTTACCGTTTCTAAGGTCAATGCACGACTTTCAACAAAAAAAATTTTCAATGAATCCATTTACAACGATGAAAGAAATCAAGAAGGAATTGATGAAATAGATCAAAATACAATGAACTTTATTTCGACTATAAAAAACTCCTTTTCTAATCCTAATATTAGTAATAATTCAAATACTTATTATGACTACGACTTATCTTCCTTGTCCCAAGCATATGTATTTTACAAATTATCACAAACCCAATTGCTTAACGACGATCACTTGAGATCGGTACTTCAATATTGCGGAACCTGTCCTTTTATTAAGGACAAGATAAAGTATTTTTTTATGACACGAGGAATATTTGATGCCAAATCAAGGCATAAGAAAATAAAAAAGTCTGGAATGAATGAATGGAAAAATTGGTTAAAGAGTCATTATCCATACAATTTATCTCAGAACAATTGGTCTCGATTAGTACCAAAAAAATGGCGAAATAGCATCCATGAACGTTGTACGATTCAAAATAAAGAATCAATGAAATTGTATTCATATAAAAAAGAAAAACTTAAAAAACACTACCAATATGATCTTTTATCACATGAATATATAAATTATGGGGATAGTAAGGATTCATATATTTATGGACCAAAATTACAACTAAACAGGAACATAGCTATTGATGATTATATTGATGATTATCTAGAAAAACTTTTTTTTGATACACATCAAATTCTGGATAGGAAATATTTTGATTGTAGAATTCTTCATTTTAGTCTTAGAAACAATATCAATATTGAAGACTGGACCAATATACATATCGGTACCAAAATTGATAAAAATACTAAGACTAAAAAAAAATTTTTGAATATTAATAAATTAAAAAAGAAAAAAAAATATCTTTTTTTTCTTACAATTCATCAAAAAATAATTCCATCCAATCAAAAAAAAAACACACACTTTTTTGATTGGATGGGAATGAATCGAGATTCTTGTACCATATCAAATCTAGAACCTTGGTTTTTCCCAGAATTTGTATTACCTTTTGATACATATAAGATTAAACCATGGATCATACCAATCAAATTACTTCTTTCTAATATTTGTTATAATGAAAGTTATAATGAAAATGAAAAAAATATTAGTGAAAATAAAAACATCAAAGATTCTATTAAAATTAAAATGGAATTAAAAAATTCCAACCAAGAAAAAAAAAAAAAAGAGGGTCAATCAAATCTTGTATCAAATCTACAAAAACAAAAGAAGGATCTTGAAGAGAATTATGCTAAATCGGATATTAAAAAAAGTCAAAAGAAAAAAGAATCCAAGAAAAAAAAGGAAAGCGAACTAGATTTGTTCCTGAAAAAATATTTTCTTTTTCAATTAAGATGGAATGAATCCTTGAATCAAAAAATAATCAATAATATCAAGGTATATTGTCTCCTACTTAGATTGATAAATCCAAGGAAAATTATTCTATCCTCAATTCAAAGAAAAGAGATGTATCTCGATGTAATGATGAGTCAGAAGAATCTAACTCTTACAAAATTGCTAAAAAACGGAATATTGATTATCGAACCAATTCGTCTATCTTTAAGAAGGGATGGAAAATTCATTATATATCAAACCATAGGTATTTCGTTGGTCGATAAGAATAAGCACCAAATTAATAGAAAATACATAAAAAAAAGATATGTTAATAAGAAGAATTTTAATAAATCCACTGGACGACATGACAATATGTTTGTAAATAGGGATCAAGATCATTATAATTTCCTTGTTCCTGAAAATATTTTATCTCCTAGGCGTCGTAGAGAATTGAGAATTCTAATTTGTTTCAACTCTCAAAATTGGGATGTTGTGAATAAAAATTCAGTATTTTGCAATGAAAACAACATAAGAAACTCTGCACAATTTATGAATAAGGACAAAGGTCTTAATACAGATACAAATAAATTAATTAAATGTAAGTTCTTTCTTTGGCCCAATTACCGATTAGAAGATTTAGCTTGTATGAATCGCTATTGGTTTGATACCAATAATGGTAGTCGTTTCAGTATGTCAAGAATACATATATATCCACAATTCATAATTATTTAATAGTATAGGAAATATACTATATATCACATGCTATTTTCGAAAAGGCGAAAAATATACGCATATGATTGTTATATTCTAGTACACGATATGTATTTACTTGTGTATCAATTCAATTGAATCTAGAAAGAAATCCACAAAATCCTTTTAGGTGCAGTGCAAAGAAATCATTCTCTTTCGTAAATGCGAAAATGTATTATCCTTTTCTATCCAAATCAAATTTTCAATTTGATTTGGATAGAATCAAATAAAAAAACTATATGGAAACGAATAAATCCAAATTTTTGTGTACTAGATTCAAAAAAATTAACATAATAATAATATTTAATATTATTATTTTCCAGATCGGTAAAATCCATGGAAAAGAAAGAAAATAAAAAGATAAAAAAGTTTTATGGTTAAAAATTCATTTATTTCACTTATTTCACAAGAAGAAAAAGAAGAAAACAGAGGTTCTGTTGAATTTCAAGTATTCAGTTTCACCAATAAGATACGAAGACTTACTTCACATTTTGAATTGCACAAAAGAGATTTTTTATCACAAAGAGGTCTACAAAAAATTCTGGGAAAACGTCGACGTATGTTGGCTTATTTGTCAAAGAAAAATAAAGTGCGTTATAAGAAATTAATTGATCGGTTGGATATTCGGGAGCCAAAAAATCGTTAATTTAATCGTTTGAATTAGTAGTTATTAGATTTTTCATTTTGATGAACCTCCTTTTTTGAGGAATTCATGGAATAGTGAATTAAGGAAAAAAAGATATGACTGTATCGGCTACAAAAAAGGATTTCATGATAGTTAATATGGGTCCTCACCACCCATCAATGCACGGTGTTCTTCGACTGATCGTTACTCTCGATGGTGAAGATGTTATTGACTGTGAACCCATATTGGGCTATTTACACAGGGGGATGGAAAAAATAGCGGAAAATCGAACAATTATACAATATTTGCCTTATGTAACACGTTGGGATTATTTAGCTACTATGTTCACAGAAGCAATAACGGTAAATGCACCAGAGCAACTGGAAAATGTTCAAGTACCTAAAAGGGCTAGCTATATCAGAGTAATTATGCTGGAACTAAGTCGTATAGCTTCTCATTTGTTATGGCTTGGACCTTTTATGGCGGATATTGGTGCGCAGACTCCCTTTTTCTATATTTTAAGAGAGAGGGAATTGATATATGATTTATTCGAAGCCGCCACAGGTATGCGAATGATGCATAATTATTTCCGCATCGGAGGAGTAGCTGCCGATCTACCTTATGGCTGGATAGATAAATGTTTGGATTTTTGCGATTATTTTTTAGCAGGAATTGCTGAATATCAAAAACTTATTACGCGAAATCCCATTTTTTTGGAGCGAGTCGAAGGGGTGGGCATTATTGGTGGAGAGGAAGCAATAAATTGGGGTTTATCAGGACCGATGTTACGAGCTTCTGGAATACAATGGGATCTTCGTCAAATTGATAATTATGAATGTTACAATGAATTCGATTGGGAAGTCCAATGGCAAAAAGAAGGAGATTCATTAGCTCGTTATTTAGTACGAATCGGTGAAATGAGGGAATCCATAAAAATTATTCAACAGGCTCTAGAAGGAATTCCAGGAGGACCCTATGAGAATTTAGAAGTCCGACGTTTTGATAGAGCAAAAAATTCCGAATGGAATGCTTTTGAATATAAGTTTATTAGTAAAAAACCTTCACCCAATTTTGAATTGTCGAAACAAGAACTTTACGTGAGAGTAGAAGCTCCAAAGGGAGAATTAGGAATTTTTTTGATAGGAGATAATAGCGTTTTCCCTTGGCGATGGAAAATTCGCCCACCCGGCTTCATAAATTTGCAAATTCTTCCTCAACTAGTTAAAAGAATGAAATTGGCTGATATCATGACGATACTAGGTAGTATAGATATCATTATGGGAGAAGTTGATCGTTGAAATGATAATTGATACGACAGAAGTACAAACTATCAATTCTTTTCCCACATCGGAATCCTTAAAAGAAGTATATGGACTTATATGGATCTTTGTACCCATTTTGACCCTTATAATCGGAATTACAATAGGGGTACTAGTAATTGTGTGGTTAGAAAGAGAAATATCCGCAGCGATACAACAACGTATTGGGCCTGAATATGCCGGCCCCTTTGGAATTCTTCAAGCTCTGGCAGATGGAACTAAACTACTTTTTAAAGAGGACCTTCTCCCGTCTAGAGGGGATGCTCGTTTGTTTAGTATTGGACCGTCTATAGTGGTCATATCAATTCTACTAAGTTATTTAGTAATTCCTTTTGGGTATCGCCTCGTTTTAGCCGATCTCAGTATAGGTGTTTCTCTATGGATCGCTATTTCAAGTATTGCTCCTATTGGGCTTCTTATGTCAGGATACGGATCGAATAATAAATATTCCTTTTCAGGTGGTCTGCGAGCTGTTGCTCAATCTATTAGTTATGAAATACCATTAACTCTATGTGTGTTATCAATATCTCTACGTGTGATTCGCTAAACATGAACTTTATATTTCTTTCCTTTACTTCTAGGAAAGAAGTTGAATGTATTGAATAGATATTTTCTTTTTTATTCATCATTCGGGCCAATGAGTTAAACCAGATAGTTATATGAGTGAAACAAAACTACTTAGAAATTTGCAGTAAGAATAGAAAATCTCATTTCATATGTACAAGAATAAAGTTGAAGTAAACATAAGCAGTGTAAACTGTTTATCCCAAGATTGAGATTCTTTAGTTAGTCATCATATCTTGAAGCGGGTGTAAAAGATCAACTGTATGGAGTTTTCATTACTGTCTTGTATTTATTAACATGCTGTAGATCAATCAAAAATCAGTGAACGGTTAGGAACACAAAAGTGCACAAAGGATTAGTAATGGAGATAATGTAAGGTATCAAAAAAGAGATATTTCTGCATAAAACGAATCAAAATAGGGGCTTTAAATTGGTAGAAATGATGAAGCAGTACTTCCCTACGATTCCGATCTAGAGTATGCTCCTATTCACTGATTAAAGAAATGACTATCCAGAACGAATTAATCCTTTATTTATTTTATTTTTTCAAAGTACCCTCTTATGAGATAGAAGAACAGGAAAAAAGAAATGGAATGTAATAATCGAATGAATAAAAAAATCTTTATTTATTCCTTTTTCCATTCATAGGGATGGATATGGATGGAATTCTTATCACGATTTATGAACTAAATCCTATAATTCTTTTATTTTGATTTTTTATATTTATTGATATAACGGATATAACGAGTATTTTATTGAAGGGTTAAATTATTACCGAACAAAGAAAAATACACTTTGATTATAAGGGATGAGATCAATTCCGAAGCACTTTTTCCTATTCTTATTCTAGCAAACGGAATTCCATTGGTTTAATTTGGGACTCTCTGATATATCTTTATTCTATCTACCCCCAAAAGGGTGATAATACCGAACCAGTCCTTACATTTATTTGTGACCATAGAGGAGCCGTATGAAGCTGAGGTCTCATGTACGGTTTTGGAATAGCGATATGAGCAGTGATGTTATTATCGACTATAATTATCTAACAGTTCAAGTACAGTTGATATAGTTGAAGCTCAGTCCAAATATGGCTTTTTGGGGTGGAATCTGTGGCGTCAGCCCATAGGATTTATAGTTTTCATAGTTTCTTCTCTAGCTGAATGTGAGAGATTACCCTTTGATTTACCAGAAGCAGAGGAAGAATTAGTAGCAGGTTATCAAACCGAATATTCAGGTATCAGATTTGGTTTATTTTATCTTGCTTCTTACCTAAATCTATTAGTTTCTTCATTATTTGTAACGGTTCTTTACTTAGGTGGGTGGAATTTCTCTATTCCATACATATCTGTTCCTGAACTTTTCGGAATAAAAAAAATAGCTGGAGTCTTTGGAATGACAATTGGTATCTTTATTACATTAGCTAAAGCTTATTTGTTTCTGTTCATTTCTATCACAACAAGATGGACTTTACCTAGGATGAGAATGGACCAGTTATTAAATCTTGGATGGAAATTTCTTTTACCTATCTCTTTGGGTAATCTATTATTGACAACTTCTTCCCAACTTGTTTCACTATAACTAATGGATTTCACTATAACTAACAGAATACGATAACAATATTCTAGATTCATAACCTCTTTCAAACAAGAGAAAGAAACGGCAATTTATTCATGGATATCTACAATATGTTCCCCATGGTGACTGGGTTCATGAATTATGGTCAACAAACAATACGAGCTGCAAGGTACATTGGTCAAAGTTTCATAATTAGTTTATCCCACACAAACCGTTTACCTGTAACTATTCAATATCCTTATGAAAAATCAATTACGTCAGAACGTTTTCGCGGTCGAATTCACTTTGAATTTGATAAATGTATTGCCTGCGAAGTATGTGTTCGTGTATGCCCAATAGATTTACCCGTTGTTGATTGGAGATTGGAAAGAGATATGAAAAAGAAACAATTGCTTAATTATAGTATTGATTTCGGAGTTTGTATATTTTGTGGTAACTGTGTCGAGTATTGTCCAACAAACTGTTTATCAATGACTGAAGAATACGAACTTTCTACTTATGATCGTCACGAATTAAATTATAATCAAATTGCTTTGGGTCGGTTACCAATGTCAGTAATTGGAGATTACACAATTCAAACAGTTATGAATTCGACTCAAATCAAAATAAAGAAATCCCTTGATTCAAGAACGATTACCAATTACTAAGGTTTTTTGATATAAAGGATCAAAGCTTTTTTTTGCTTGGTCAGTGACTACAAATAATAACTAGTAACTATTGATTATTGAGAATCACTTTTTGATGAAAACTGATAATATATTTCTCGTGATAATTTCGAAATATACAATTCCAACTATTTTTTTCTTTTGGATAAAAAAGTAAGTAGGATTGGCCAAATAATTATGCCTATGTATTATCCATATTAAGATTTCATTCAATTAGGAACGTATCATATACAATAGAAATAGGGTTACTCCTCTTTCCTTTCCTGGACCATTTAGTAAGGTCATGATTTGACTTATTTATTTTTTATTTTATACATAATGGATTTACCCGGACCAATACATGATATTCTTGTAGTATTTCTGGGATCAGTTCTTGTATTAGGGGGTCTGGGGGTAGTATTACTTACCAATCCTATTTATTCTGCTTTTTCGTTGGGATTGGTTCTTGTTTGTATATCCTTATTCTACATTCCATCAAACTCCTTTTTTGTAGCTGCCGCACAGCTCCTTATTTATGTGGGAGCCATAAATATCTTAATCATATTTGCGGTAATGTTCATGAATGGTTCAGAATATTCTAATGATTCGTATTTTTGGACCATTGGGGATGGAGTCACTTCACTGGTTTGTACAAGTATTCTTTTTTCACTAATTACTACTATACCAGATACGTCATGGTACGGAATTATTTGGACTACAAGATCAAACCAGATCATAGAACAGGACCTTATAAGTAATGTTCAACAAATTGGGATTCATTTATCAACAGATTTTTATCTTCCCTTTGAACTAATTTCTATAGTTCTTTTAGTTTCTTTGATAGGTGCAATTACTATGGCTCGCCAATAAAAAAACTTAGAATTTAAAAAGAATTAAAAAATTGAATTTTTAGAATTAGAATAGAAATTCTAAATAATAAATAAAAAATGGAAAGGTTTAAGGGTTTTAGTTAAATCTATTTACTTTCTTTTATCCTGTAGTTGTTTCTTCTAGTCTAATTAATCGAATCGCTTGAATTGTTGATATTGAAATGAATCGAGATTGATAAGGAGTTAGTCAATGATGTTCGAGCATGTACTTTTTTTGAGTGTGTATTTATTTTCTATCGGTCTCTATGGATTGATCACAAGTCGAAACATGGTTAGAGCACTTATGTGTCTTGAACTTATACTAAATTCGGTTAATATCAATTTCGTAACATTTTCTGATATATTTGATAGTCGCCAATTAAAGGGAAATATTTTCTCAATCTTTATTATAGCTGTTGCAGCTGCTGAAGCAGCTATTGGGCTAGCTATTGTTTCGTCGATTCATCGAAACAGAAAATCAACTCGTATCAATCAATCGAATTTATTGAATAATTAATGATAATTATGATCATATATTGAAATATCAGTTATAATGATCAACTAAATCAAGACACTATACAACATAATAAAGCATAAGAAAATATAAAAAAATGGGGATATTTTTCTATTCTTTCACTATTCCTTCATTTTCCTATTCTTAATGTTTTTTAGAATCATATTATTGTTTATTTTATTGTAGTACTATAGATATAATATTTTTTTGTAGTGCAGTACTATAGATATAATATATTTATTATATTATTATTTATATATATTTATATATATATATATCATATATATATTATTATTCCATTATTATATATTATTATTATATATATATATATATTAGATATGTATATGGATTAATTATATTAATTATAAATGTTAAATGTAGGAAATATTAAATATAAAAAATATAAAAATTAAATATAAATGTAAAAATATATAATTTATAATATATATATAGTTTATATATGTTTATTATATATATATAGTTTATATATGTTTATTATATATATATAGTTTATATATGTTTATAATCATTATATATAATTATTAATTTTGATATAGTTTATATATGTTTATAATCATTATATATAATTATTAATTTTGTTATGAAATATTATAAATATTAATACAAATGTTATTAAATAAATACTAAAATTAATATAGAATATAATTATTATATATATATAATAGTATATATAATATAAATATAAGAAGAAGAATAAGAAGATGAAAATATATAAGATATATAAGATTAATATATAAGATTAAGATAAAATAGGATAAAATAAAAAAGATAAAATAAGATAAAAAAATAAACTAAATTATTAATTTAGTTTATTTTTTTATCTATTCAATATATTCATATTGAAATATTGATTTGATTGATTTGAATGAATGTGAATTTACACACACGACTCATATTATCATGATTTTTGAAACGGAAATCAAAGTCTCTTGGTTTTTTCTCATGAACCGATTTAGAAATCTATTGATTTAAAAAATTTTGATAAACCACTGCTTCGTCTGGTGTTTACAATATAAATACAAATTTTCTACCAGATTGAAAATTTTTGATGTTCAAACCTGGAATTTATAGATCCAATGTCACATTCAGTAAAAATTTATGATACATGTATAGGGTGTACTCAATGTGTACGAGCCTGCCCTACGGATGTATTGGAAATGATACCTTGGGACGGATGTAAAGCTAAGCAAATTGCTTCCGCACCCAGAACAGAGGACTGTGTGGGTTGTAAGAGATGTGAATCCGCCTGCCCCACAGATTTTTTGAGTGTTCGTGTTTATTTATGGCATGAAACAACTCGCAGCATGGGTCTATCTTATTGATACGTTACAAAAAAATCCACTTGAATCATTTGATTCCTCTTTACCGATAAAAGCCCGTACTCGATAAAATATATTATTCCGAGCACGGGTTTTTCTGGTCAAAACGTATCTTGTCTTTATCACGAGTCATTTTCCTTGGTTAACAATACTTGTTGTTTTGCCGATATTCATCGGCTCTTCCATTTTCTTTCTTCCTCATAGAGGAAATAAGACGTTTAGGTGGTATACTATATGTATATGCTTGTTAGAACTCCTTTTAACGACCTATGTATTCTGTTATCATTTCCAATTGGACGATCCATTAATTCAATTGGAGGAAGATTTTAAATGGATAGATATTTTTGATTTTCACTGGAGACTAGGAATCGATGGACTTTCCGTAGGACCCATTTTACTGACAGGATTTATCACTACTTTAGCTACCTTAGCAGCTTGGCCAGTTACTCGAAATTCGCGATTGTTCTATTTCCTCATGTTAGCAATGTATAGCGGTCAAATAGGATCATTTTCTTCTCGAGACCTTTTACTTTTTTTCATGATGTGGGAGTTAGAATTAATTCCTGTTTATTTACTTTTATCCATGTGGGGAGGAAAGAAACGTCTCTACTCGGCTACAAAGTTTATTTTGTACACTGCGGGGGGCTCCATTTTTCTCTTAATAGCAGTTCTAGGTATGGGTTTATATGGCCCTAATGAACCCACATTAAATTTTGAAAAATTAGCTAATCAATCATATCCTGTGGCATTGGAAATAATATTATATTTTGGCTTCCTTATTGCTTATGCTGTCAAATCGCCGATTATACCTCTACATACATGGTTACCAGATACCCATGGAGAAGCACATTACAGTACATGTATGCTTCTAGCTGGAATCTTATTAAAAATGGGAGCATATGGACTTATTCGGATCAATATGGAATTATTACCCCACGCTCATTCTATATTTTCTCCCTGGTTGGTAATAGTGGGAACGATTCAAATAATCTATGCAGCTTCAACCTCTCTCGGTCAACGGAATTTAAAAAAGAGAATAGCCTATTCTTCTGTATCTCACATGGGTTTCACAATTATAGGAATTGGTTCTATAACCGGAATGGGACTCAACGGTGCTATTTTACAAATACTCTCTCACGGATTTATTGGTGCTGCGCTTTTTTTCTTGGCGGGGACGAGTTGTGATAGAATACGTCTTGTTTATCTCGACAAAATGGGAGGGGTATCGATTCCAATGCCAAAACTATTTACCATGTTCAGTAGTTTTTCAATGGCTTCTCTTGCATTGCCTGGAATGAGTGGTTTTGTTGCGGAATTATTAGTATTTTTTGGAATAATTACTAGTCAAAAATATCTTTTAATGCCAAAAATATTAATAACTTTTGTAATGGCAATTGGAATGATATTAACTCCTATTTATTTATTATCTATGTTACGTCAGATGTTCTATGGATACAAGCTATTCAATGTTCCAAACTCTCATTTTGCGGATTCTGGACCACGAGAATTATTTGTTTCAATCTGTATCTTTCTACCTGTAATAGGGATTGGTATTTATCCTGATTTCGTTCTCTCGCTATCAATTGACAGGGTACAAGCTATCCTATTTAATTACTTTCATCGATAGTCTTTCATTAATGATAGGGAAATGGAATTTTTTTTGTCTTTGATTTTATTTTAAGATTTTTAAAATCGTTCACTGTACAATGCAAAAGAAAAAAATGAATTAGAATTTTAATAAGATGCATTTCAAGTTTTTGAGAACCGTTTATGGTTCAAACGGTTCTCAAAAACTTGCACAAACAAGAAGCTTTCTTTATATATGGATATGGGACGATGTTCCGTTCTTATGTATTTTTTGTTTTATGTAGTTTATTCAATAATTTTTTTGTGTAGTTTGTTCAAGTAGATGTTAATATGAATGAACCATAACTATGTAAACCTATCCCTAATAGATTTATTCCAAAATAGCATATCCAAATTATAAGAAATCCTATAGAAGCCACAAGTGCGGAATTCGTACCTTGCAAACTTTGACTTGTTCTAGTATGTAAATAAATCGCGAATATGATCCAAGTAATAAATGCCCAAGTTTCTTTGGGGTCCCAATTCCAATAAGATCCCCATGCCTCATTAGCCCATACTGCTCCACAAAGAATGCCTATGGTTAAAAATGTAAACCCTAAACTAATAACACGATAACTCAAAAAATCCAAACGTTGAGTCAATTGATATTTATAATAATTTCGAAAAGAAAGAAAAGAAGTATTTTCAAAAATACTTCTTTTTTCATTCAAATATTTAATCTCACCAAACAAAAATGACTTAATTAAGATTAAGAAATTTTTGCCTTTACCTTTACAAAAAATATCGATGTTTTTTCGAAATGTAATGACTAGAAGAGCGACTGATAATAATGATCCGCATAAAAGAGCTGCATAACTTAATAACATCATACTTACGTGCATCATTAACCACTGAGATTGTAGAGCAGGTACTAATATTTCAAATTGATGCATTTCAGTTAAAAAACCGGACGTGGCAAAGCCTTGTGTAAAAATGGTACTTGGTGTGGTTATTGTACTTAAATCATTTTTATAGTTCCCTATCTTGCAAATCATATGAGTAATGGAGAAACCACACGAAAGGAAAATTAACGACTCGTACAAATTACTTAACGGAAAATGTCCCGAAAAAATCCAACGAGAAACTAATAATCCTGTTATAGAGAAAAAAGTAGCTATCATTCCCTTTTCCGATGAATCACGTAATTCTAGGATTTCGTGGGCTAATAAGGTCATCAAATGAATCGTAATCACAATTGAAATTATCGAAAAAGAAATATGAGTTAATATATGTTCTAAAGTCGTAAATATCATAAAAAGGAGTCCCATTAGAGAATTAAAATCGGGAGTTGAATACATTATAGGAATAGGACCTATTGTGTCTCTTTTAGAGGATTTTTTTATAGGATGCCGCCACTCGGACTCGAACCGAGATGCTCTAGCACTGCTTCCTAAGAGCAGCGTGTCTACCAATTTCACCATGGCGGCTTACTTGAAATAATAATAGTCAATTCATGTTGAATCGTCGAGACTCAAGGTGTCAATACGGTTTCATTAGAATTGAATTGACGAATAAAGATTCATTTAAATTCATATTTGAATCTTCATTCAATAAAAAATCTTTAATTACTTTAATTATAATTAGTACTCTTGTTTAATTAGTACTGTTGTAAGTTCAGTTTTAATAATGAGCTTTCGCATACTAAGAACTAAGTTCTTCCCAGAACTTGATAGTTCTGTTGTCGGTCGAGGTATAGAACTCAGAATTGTTCCTTTTCCATTTTTTGATTCTTTTTGATTTATTCAATTTGATTTCATAGATTCAAATGAAAATTCTTTTTTTTTTTCTTATTTCTTATATGCCTAACCAAAAACCTAATTAGTTTAGTAAATCTTATATTTACTATTATATATATCATGAAGAGTATTAGTACTTTAATTAAAGTCAATTTGCATTTTTCAATTAAAGTAAAGTGTCGAAATCGTTAGAAAATTCAAAATTATTTGAATTTAGTGATGAAATTTTTATACATATGAAATGCTAATTATTTCATTTTGTTCATTGCAAAAAAAAAGAATTTTCATTTCTATCGCAATCCCACTCTACTTTTCACAATAGAAAAATACTTTTCTATTGTGAAAAGTAGATAGAAAAAATAATACTCAGAACTCGATATACACACCCTTCTCGATATACACACCCTTATTCTACATACTATACTACATCTACATACTACAGAAACTAGTTCTAACTGATCTTTCTTGATATTGAGGAGTTCAATACATTAATTAATGTGAATGATTCACATTAATTAAGTTCTTCGGGGTATCTCAATTCCGATTATTTTAAGACTTTATTATTTGTTTGTTGCACAAAAAAACTTTTTGAACGTCCTGTGGAAACCGATTTTGCTAAAGAAAAAGCCTTTAATGCAGTTAAATACCCTTTTTTCTTCCAAATATTTCTACGAATACGTTTTTTTGACATAGAAGTACGTTTTTTGGGGACTGCCATTCAATAGAGGGTTACTCATTTTTATCGTTGTATGTGAAAGACATGTATTGTTCAAAAAGGATCTTTCCTTTTAGTCATTATCTATAGGTAGAATAGTTTTTTAAAAAAGCATTTCATTTTTTAAACATATTTAAAACCTATATTAAAATGAAAAACCTATTAAATTAAAACAAATTAAAACTTATTATTAAAATATACATATCAAAACAAAGTGTATATTAAAGCAAAGTCAAAGTATATATGTATATTAATTCATATGTACGCATCACATATTACATATATAACTATAACAAACACTAGGGATAAAGAAAAAAATACAAGTAGAAAAAAAGGAAGGAATAAATTTTTTGAAAAGGAATTTTTTCTATTAATTGATTAAGTTCATAGTGCCATGCCTTTAATTTACATTCCAATTCGAACTACGAACTATACGAATTAGTAATTAATCTCTTAAACAAGATATTTCATTAACTAATAAATATTTCATTACCTAATAAAGAAAACCTTAGTCCATTTTTATTGCAATTCTATATGAAGTAAAGAGTATTTTCCAATAAATATAAGTTTTCTTTATTGGATTGGAACCCAACCAATCAGTTTCAGAAGGAGTTAGGTTAGGGAAACTCTAAAAAGTAACAAATAGGAGAATTAGGTCTATATTTAAATTAAATATGAATACGGATGATAGTATTCATATTCGAATCAAGTACTCCTTTTGGTATAACCCTTTTTCCTTACTATACTATATAATATGGTTATAAATTACCAGAATAGAATATTCTACTAAGACTAGAATAGTAGAATAATTAAAAATGTCATTTTTTTCTTATGGAACATACATATCAATATGCATGGATAATACCTTTTCTTCCACTTCCAGTTACTATGTCAATAGGATTGGGGCTTCTACTTATTCCAACAGCAACAAAAAATATTCGTCGTATATGGGCTTTTACTAGTGTTTTACTCTTAAGTATAGCTATGGGGTTTTCAGCAAATTTATCTATTCAACAAATAAATGGAAGTTCTATCCATCAATATCTATGGTCTTGGACCATCAATAATGATTTTTCCTTAGAGTTCGGATATTTGATCGATCCACTTAGTTCTATTATGTCAATATTAATTACTACTGTTGGAATCATGGTTCTTATTTATAGTGACAATTATATGTCTCATGATCAAGGATATTTAAGATTTTTTGCTTATATGAGTTTTTCCAACGCTTCTATGTTGGGATTAGTTACCAGTTCCAATTTGATACAAATTTATATTTTTTGGGAATTAGTGGGAATGTGCTCCTATTTATTAATAGGATTTTGGTTTACACGACCGACTGCAGCAAGTGCTTGTCAAAAAGCTTTTGTAACTAATCGTGTAGGGGATTTTGGTTTATTATTAGGAATCTTAGGTCTTTATTGGATAACAGGTAGTTTCGAATTTCGGGATTTGTTCGAAATAACTAATAATTTGATCCACAATAATAATAATGGGTTCAGTTCCTTATTTGCTACTTTGTGTGCTTCTTTATTATTCGTCGGTGCAGTTGCTAAATCCGCACAATTCCCCCTTCACGTATGGTTGCCTGATGCGATGGAAGGACCCACTCCTATCTCGGCTCTTATACACGCTGCTACTATGGTAGCAGCAGGAATTTTTCTTGTAGCTCGACTTCTTCCTCTTTTCATATCCATACCTTACATAATGAAT